CGGGTTTTGGAGACCCGCGTTCTACCGAACTGAACTAAGAGCGCTTTCTTATCAGAAGAGAGAAGACTTTAAAGACACTTTTTTAACCCCAATACGTCTTTGAATGAACAATTATATATTTATTATATATATGTTCAATTTGAATCGATCTCAATCAATCCCTCGTTACTGCTCAACGGAGAAGTAATAAGTAGGGATGACAGGATTTGAACCTGTGACATTTTGTACCCAAAACAAACGCGCTACCAAGCTGCGCTACATCCCTCCAATTGGTCTACAGTGTCATTGTATAGAATTCCTATCTTGTTTTCCACATCTTTATTTCCTCCATTGAAGAATATATATATGGGCATTTCGTCTTTTTGGTCCCATTTAACATATAATAGTAATATATAGTAAAAGGCTTATATACGTATGAAATACGGAACCTGTCGTAAAAATAAATGAGTAGTTTTCGGTAATGCTCGGGAAGAAGGGGACGCTTTTTATGTTTTAATAAAAAAATTTTATTCACCGGACAGTTAATTTTAATTAGGGATTCCGTGTACAAGGTTCTTAACTGCATATGCATCTGAGCATATATGTATATGTATTACCATTTTAGATTACAATAAAATATATTACAATAAAAAAAGGAAGGAGATTTTTCAATGCGAGATCTAAAAACATATCTTTCCGTGGCACCAGTATTAAGTACTCTATGGTTCGGGTCTTTAGCAGGTCTATTGATAGAGATTAATCGTTTTTTCCCAGATGCGTTGACATTCCCTTTTTTTTGATTCTAGTTATTGACACGGTACCAAATAACGAAGATTCGAGATACAATTAAATATTTGTGACTAATCCTTCACGCCCTTTTTCTCTTTTTTCCTTTTAGAATAAGAGGGAGGAAAGAGAAAAAAATAAAAGGTGGATTCAACAGCTTCGAGACTTGGGTTCAAGTTTGAATTCAATAAATTTTTTAAATTTTAAAAGGGATGGAGGTAGAATAAACAAGGTGGGGTCTAGATATAGGACAAGGCTCTTATACAAGGTACTTAAATGTAAACTTAAATGTAAATGAAATACTGTGATTTGAAATAAAGTTTATAAATCATTCTATTTTTTTTAGTATATTGGTTGCAGCGAAATTTTTCATAATTGGATTTCAAGTTAGTAACTTCTATTTTTTCTTTCCTTTCTTCTTCTTCGTTTTGGATCGAAAATAGAAGAGTCGCGTAAATCAAAAATCCAAAGGGGGTTCATGGCCAAGGGGAAAGATGTCCGAATAACGGTTATTTTGGAATGTACATGTTGTGTTCGAAACGGTGTTAATAAGGTATCAACGGGTATTTCCAGATATATTACTGAAAAGAATCGTCACAACACGCCTAATCGATTGGAATTGAGAAAATTCTGTCCATTTTGTTACAAACATACGATTCATGGGGAGATAAAGAAATAGATCGAATCGAGCACATGTATGTAACCCTTCGAAGGAAGGGGAAAAAATGACATTCTATATAAATAAAACATAGTTAATAGTTAAATATAATAGTTAAATATTATATATATATATATATATATATTATTAATATTAATTATTAACATAATTAAATATAAACAAACCAAATCCTATTTATTCTAATTCATTTTAGATCCGATCGAAATAGGATTTTCGGGATAAGGAATAAACTAAACAAACCATGGATAAATCCAAGCGACCTTTTCTTAAATCCAAGCGATCTTTTCGTAGGCGTTTGCCCCCGATCCAATCGGGGGATCGAATTGATTATAGAAACATGAGTTTAATTAGTCGATTTATTAGCGAACAAGGAAAAATATTATCTAGACGGGTGAATAGATTGACCTTGAAACAACAACGATTAATTACTATTGCTATAAAACAAGCCCGTATTTTATCTTTGTTACCTTTTCTTAATAATGAGAAACAATTTGAAAGAACCGAGTCGACCGCCAGAACTGCGGGTCTTCGAGCCAGAACTAAATAGGCTTACTCTTTCTTCACTTGAATAAAAATTCAAATCCGAACTCAAACGCAGATTGATGTTTTGTTCAAAAAATATGAAAAATGCAGATTTAATTATCGTGTCGTAAGAAAAAAAAGGAATCGGGTAAGAATAAATCTTTTTTTTTGAGTGTGTTCATCCATTTTTACTAATTTTTTAGCATATTCATTTTGACTCTACCCTCCCGGAGTTCATTCTCCGGGGAAAACTACGTTTAAATTATTCCGGTGGATTCTTTCCAATCTACTTCTTTTATGATCTCATTCGAAATCATATAAAGACATTTTTTATTTGATATAGCTATTTGTGCAAGTATTTTACGATTAAGAAGCACCTGTTTCTTATATAGGTCGTGTATTAATCTACTATAACTATAGGATACCCCTATTTCACGAATTACTGCGTTTATTCGAGTGATCCACAAACGGCGAAAATTTCTCTTTTGCTTATCCCTATCCCGATGAGACGAAACCAAAGCTCTTATTTTCTGTTGAGTAATTGTTCGAGTAAGTCTTGAATGAGCCCCTCGAAAGCTTGATGCAAATAAACGAATTTTTGTTCTACGTCTCCGAGCTATATTTCCCCGTCTAATTCTGGTCATTGAATAAATGAAACTTTGACGAATAACTAATAGATTTCCTTTCTTTCAGTTATTCTTTTTCCCTTTCCTAGTCTATTAATAACAAAGCTTTTTTCCAATGTATAAACTAAAAATTCAAATGGCTTTGGCTACTATAACCTTCCCGACCACTATTTTTCTTTTTTCTAGGCATTTCACTTCGAAATAATAAATTTTATTTTACTAGGTATCAAAATAGAATAAATAAAAAATAGAAATGGATAAAGAAATAGCGGCTTCCTTCGTTTCTATGATTACTTCTTAAACGGTGAGGTTTTCTCTATACACCGGAGCCTTTACTTCATTTAATCAATGTTATTGGTAACTTGTATAGTTCACATTCTTTGGCTCTACCCATGAATTATCCAGTAATAGGTCTTTCACGATTAGATCTACTTACACAGTAACGGTATTTAATTATGAAAGTTGGCTGGGTAGCTAACCCTTTTAGTCCGTTCTTGCAAGAGGGGGCCTAAGTTTTCTGTTTTTAAGTAAGATTTCCTCCGCTTAATGGATAACCATTTGCTACCAATGGAGAATTGCTTCTCATCTTAAATTGAGATGATTGGATTTGCACCAATGGAAACCATAAATTTCATACACAATAGAATGGATGGATTCTCTTTTTTTTTAGATACTGAATTGAATGGACTTCTTTTTCTATTCTATCCTATTCGCCGGTACTGATCATTGATACTAGAAAAAGTTTTCTTTCTTTTATCGCAGCTCATGATCTGAACGAGTCGCACATACACCCTAGTACATGTTCCTCGACGCTGAGGGCATCCCCGAAGCGCGGGGGATTTTGTGACATTTCTAATTGGCTGTCTTGTATTTCTAATAAGTTGTTTAATAGTTGGCATGTTGAAGCATATCATATAAATAATGGGCCGGTTTAGATCGATCCTAACCTGATGATTTTGAATGATTTGAATTACTTCTATTTAATTTTCTAGTAAATTCAGCAAAAATCTAAAATATGAAATCGAGGATTTACGCGAAATAAATATAAATTCGGGCTATTTTCACCCAACCACCGCTACAAGATCAACAATTCCATAAGCTTGGGCTTCTGTTGCTGACATAAAAACATCTCTTTCCATGTCTTCCGAAACAACCCATAAGGGTTTGTCCGTTCTTTGTACATAAACCCTTGTTAGGGTTTCACGCAGTTTGAGCAGCTCTTCCGCTTCCAGGATAAATTCTCCCGTTTGTGCCTCATAAAAAGAACTAGCAGGTTGATGAATCATTACCCTGATGGTATAACAAAAGAGGGGTTCCTCTATTTTGCATGCTGAGTAGAAAAGAAAGATAAAGAATAAAAAGACAGAATTGAACAACCGTACGGGCATCTTTTATGCATTGCATACGGCTCTATAATAAAATTGACCTTTACCTTCCATCAAAGAAAAAAAATAGGGTCTATCAGACCCAGATTGGTAAATGATCAAATTACCACCCTTCCTTTCGTAGGAGTTCAAAAATACTATGATGGTTCCGTTGCTTTATATATATTTTTATTATTATATTTTATATTATTTGGTTTGTCTGTGTTTTAGCAATCCCAAAGTTGCTTTTTGTAAAATAAGGAAAAAATATTTTATTTTCGAACTCTTTCAGAACATAATTAAGCCCCTCGTGTGAAAATAAAAAAGTTTGTGACGCTGAACTGGAATCCCCAATATAAAAAATAGGAAATACCTTTTATCTCATACTACTCTCTCGATACATAATCAAATGTTTTGAAAAAACAATAAAAATTTTTTATTTTGATATCGAATTCAAAGTGCCATGCTATTATTACTTAATATTCATACGGCGAAGGCATAGTCTTATTTTTTTCTCTTAAATAAAAACCTCATTGGCGCCAAGCGTGAGGGAATGCTAGACGTTTGGTAATTTCTCCTCCGGCCAAGATAAAAGATCCCATTGAAGCGGCTAATCCCATGCATATTGTCTGTACATCTGGTCGCACAAATTGCATTGTATCATAAATAGCCACTCCAGGGATAACCCATCCGCCAGGAGAGTTTATAAACAAATATAGATCTTTGGTATCATTCTCGATACTGAGATATACCATAAGACCAATAAGTTGATTCGAGATCTCGTTATCAACCTCCTGTCCTAAAAAAAGTAATCTTTCTCGATAAAGTCGGTTGATTAGGGTAAAATTATATCCCTTACGAACCGTACAGGCGCCTTTTGGTGCATACGGTTCAACAAAAAATTGCAAAAAAAAAGAATCAATGTGCAGATTCCAATCCTCTTTTTTTCATATTCGCAGAAGGCTCTTTCTGACTTCTAACGAAAGGACTTTTCTTCGATTTTTAAAAAAGACAGGTTTTTGCTCCTTTTCGTATAATATCCTT